TTATAAAATATTTGTTAAAAAAAAAAGTTGATGGCCTATTAAGCTACTTTCATCCCTTCAATAGGGATAATTCTAACAGTTAAACATAAGAATTCATTTTATTCAGTGTGATTTCGTCTTGTTAGGTTTTAAGTAGAAATTTCCTTAAATGAAAATTTTGAAGTCGAAAAAGACTGTAACTGCTAAAATTTGGAGGGTAGATAATCTTGTTTACTTTATTTTTATTACGTAATTTAATTACTAAGTAATTCTATTATATTAAGTATTTATTAATATATAAATATTTATTATAATATTTACAATAATACATTTAATAATAATTATTATTGTATTAATATTATATATAAATCTAAAAAGAATAAATATTTAGTATTATTTATATTATATAATAAATATTTATATATTAATAAATACTTAATATAATATATATATAATAAATATTTATATATTAATAAATACTTAATATAATATATATATAATAAATATTTATATATTAATAAATACTTAATATAATATATATATAATAAATATTTATATATTAATAAATACTTAATATAATATATATATAATAAATATTTATATATTAATAAATATTTAATATAATATGATAAGTAAATATTTATTAACATTAATAACTTTATATTAAGAATTTCCTTTCTAAAGAAAGAAAAGAAAGGAAATTCTATAAGTTTACTTTAGTTAATTAAAGACTTAATATTATTTCTTATTTATTACTATAAATTAATATAGTAACCATATTATTCTAATGTAATTAAATAAGTTATAATAAACCCCAATTTATTAGTAACATTTCAAGTTATTCTTATTTAATATTAAAATATATTAACAAACCCCAATTTGATATATAATATTTATATAAATAATTTTACGATAGCTTAATTATATGATGTTTTACTATGTTAATGAATTTTCTTTGGAAGATATATATTATTTAAAGAAAAGAAATCTTAATATTCAGGTTTAATATTTTACCTATAATATATAATAGTATAATAGAAATATTTTTAATAATATAATTTTAATTAGTTATTTAACAACATTCTATTTTACTATTTAAATATATGATGTTTTACTATGTTAATGAATTTTCTTTGGAAGATATATATTATTGAGAGGAAAGAAAACATAGGCCTTCAGGTTTAATATTTTACCTATAATATATAGTAGTATAGTAGAAAAATCTTTAAGAAGATAATTTTAACTAGTATTTATTAATAAACCCCAATTTGTTAGTAAAATGATAGCTTAAGCTTGAAGATTAGGTTCCCCAAAACTTAATTACTTAGAAAAGTCTTAAAAGATATGAGTTAATTAGAGTATTTATTAATAAACCCCAATTTGTTAGTAAAATGATAGCTTGAGCTTGAATATTAGGTTCCCCAAAACTTAATTACTTAAAAATCTTTAAGAGGTGTTTTTTTATTATATTATTTTAACACTAATTATTTATTTTGTTTTTTATGTTGTTAATGAATTTTCTTTGGAAGATATATATTATTGAGAGGAAAGAAAACATAGGCCTTCAGGTTTAATATTTTACCTATAATATATAGTAGTATAGTAGAAAAATCTTTAAGAAGATAATTTTAACTAGTATTTATTAATAAACCCCAATTTGTTAGTAAAATGATAGCTTAAGCTTGAAGATTAGGTTCCCCAAAACTTAATTACTTAGAAAAGTCTTAAAAGATATGAGTTAATTAGAGTATTTATTAATAAACCCCAATTTGTTAGTAAAATGATAGCTTGAGCTTGAATATTAGGTTCCCCAAAACTTAATTACTTAAAAATCTTTAAGAGGTGTTTTTTTATTATATTATTTTAACACTAATTATTTATTTTGTTTTTTATGTTGTTAATGAATTTTCTTTGGAAGATATATATTATTGAGAGGAAAGAAAACATAGGCCTTCAGGTTTAATATTTTTAAAATTTAATTTTAGTTTTTTTGTTGATTAATTCATTTATTTATATGGATTATATTAATAGATTTTATCCAGTAATTAATATTTTTAACTAATTTTATAATTTATAAAGGAATTGAATTTATATTAGGTAAAATTTGTGCCAGCATTCGCGGTTATACAATTTATTAAAGTTAATTTTTTAGGATATAATTATTATAAGTTAGAATGAACTTACTATAAAAATATTTAGGTGGAATTTATTTTTTTATACAAATTTCTATATTAAATATTAAGAAAGTTTAAATGTTAAACTAGGATTAGATACCCTATTATATTTACATAAATTTTTATTCTGAATATGTATTAGTTAAGTTCTTTAAAGCTCAAAAGATTTGGCGGTAAAATATTTTTTTAGAGGAATTTGTAGGTTAATTGATACACCACGATAGTTTATACCTTATAGTATATTTGTATATCGCTATTACTATAGAATGTTTTTTAAGGAATTTTCTTTAACTTGATAAAGGTTAATGTTAGGTCAAGGTGCAGTTTTTTTAAGGTTCCTATGGATTACTATTATACTAAATAATATAAGGATAAATCTTCCTATGAGTTATTTTGAATAAGGATTTAATAGTAATTTTAATAGATTAATTAATTTGAATTTTATACTATTTTATGTACATATCGCCCGTCACTCCTAATTAAATTAGGATAAGTCGTAACAAAGTAACTCCACCGGAAGGTGGAGTTAGAATGATTCAAACTATAGCTTATTTATTAAAGCTTTTTAGTTACATTAATAGGAAAAATTTTTTATTTAGTTTGACTTATTTATTTTTATATTATTTTTTTAATTTTTTGTATTATTTAATTTATTTATAGTATTTTTTGAAGTAATAATTATATTTTTAATCTGTTAGGATTTATTTATATATTTTTAGGTCATTTTTTAGTACCTTTTGTATCAGGGTTTATTAAATAGGTTAATTAGAATTTATACTCCCGAATTGAAAAGTTCAGTTTTTTTATACATTTATTTTTATAATAAAATTTTATAATAAAATAAAAGTAATTAGATGTTATTCGTTTTTTATATATCTGGTTATTAGGGATTTAATTAAATTAAATATTTTTGTTATTTTAATACTAATTATCTATAAAATATTATTTTATTAGGGATAATCTTAATAAAGTCTATTACAATAAAAAATTACTGGATTATATTTTCTTTTAAATTTTGGATTTAGTTTTTAATAAATTTTTTCCTTTTAATAATTTTTTGTTTTATTTATTGTATTACTTAATTTTTTAATAAAATTATTTTTTTTTTTAATAATGATTAAATTAGTATAATATTTAAATATTTTATTATGAATTCAACAAATTTTTATTTCCAACTGTTTATCAAAAACATTTCTTTTTGTTTTTTTAAAAAGTATCTTCTGCCCTATGGATTATTTCTAAATGGCTGCAGTATTTTGACTGTGCAAAGGTAGCATAGTAAATAGCTTCTTAATTAGGAGCTTGAATGAATGGATGTATGAGAAATAGGTTTTATTTGGTTTAATATTAAAATTTAAATTTTAAGTTAAAATGCTTAATGGTTTTCTTGGGACGATAAGACCCTATAGAACTTTATATGTTAAATTTAAATTAATTTTTTTAATTTATATTTTAGTTAGTTTTTTCATTTTTAGCTGGGGCGGTTAATAAATTTTAACTTTATTTTTTAAAATCATTTATTTTTGTAAATAATGATCCTTAACTAAGAGATTAGAAGTCTAAGTTACCTTAGGGATAACAGCGTAATTATAATGGGGAGTTCATATCTATATTAATTTTTGCGACCTCGATGTTGAATTAAGAAAAAACTAAGATGCAGTATTCTTAGATTTTAGTCTGTTCGACTATTAAATTCTTACATGATTTGAGTTCAAACCGGTGTGAACCAGGTTGGTTTCTATCTGAGAATATTCCAATATATTTATTTAGTACGAAAGGACCAATAAATAGTATTTTATATTAAACTAGTGAATTGGCAGATTATTGCATTAAGTTTAGATTTTAATTAAGTATAGTTTTATACATTCACTAATATATATTGTTAGTTTTTTTTCATTATTGTTATTTGTTTTAATTTCTGTAGGGTTTTTTACTTTACTCGAACGTAGGGTCCTTGGTTATATTCAAAGTCGAAAAGGTCCTAATAAGGTTGGATTTATAGGATTATTACAGCCTTTTAGTGATGGTATTAAACTGTTCATAAAAGAACAGTTTTTCCCTATAAATTCAAATTACTTAATTTTTTTATTGTGTCCTTTATTTAGATTATTACAGAGTTTATTTATTTGGGTTTTGTTTCCTTATTATATTAATAGAATTGAAATGAGTTTAGGTTTACTGTTTTTTCTGTGTTGTTCAAGTTTAGGTGTTTATGGCTTAATAATTTGTGGTTGATCTTCTAATAGAATTTATTCTATGTTAGGTTGTATTCGAAGAATTTCTCAAGCTATTTCTTATGAGGTTAGATTATCATTGATTTTATTTGGATTTTTTCTTTTAATTGATGGTTATGGATTTATAGATTTTTTTTATCTACAAAAAAGTTTATGGTTTCTTTGTATTTCTCTTCCTATTTTTTTATGTTGAATTTCCTGTTGTATGGCAGAGAGAAATCGTACTCCTTTTGATTTTTCTGAGGGTGAGAGAGAATTAGTTTCAGGATTTAATATTGAATATGGTGGAGGTGGTTTTGCATTGTTATTTATTTCTGAATACTCTAGAATTATTTTCATTTGTTTAATTTCTTGTATTGTTTTTTTGGGTTCAAATTATAATAGATTGATTTTTTATATTAAGTTGATTTTGCTATGTTTTTTGTTCATTTGGGTTCGTTCTACTTTACCTCGTTTTCGTTATGATAAACTTATGTATTTAGCATGAAAATGCTATCTTCCTATAAGATTAAATTATTTAAGTTTTTTTATTTTGTTAAGGATACTGTGTTTTTATCATTTTTTTTTGTAAAGTTATTAAATGACTCTTTCTTATACTTTCAAGGTATATGCTTTTCATAAGCTAAATAACTTTAATAAATTATTTTCTCTCATATTTTTGAGATAACTGGATCACTTAAGAAATATAAGAAATATCATACTGTTAGTATTATTCCTGTTATTGTGTAAGGTCATTCTACAGGTCGAGCGCCAATTCAAGTTAATAGAAGAATAGTTACAATGAATATTCAAAAGTTTAATTGATTAATTGGGTAAAAGTTGATTCCCCTAAATTTTGTCTTTATAGAAAACGGTAAAATTGCTAGAATAATAATTGATAAAAATAATGCTATTACCCCCCCTAGTTTGTTAGGAATAGATCGAAGAATAGCATATGCAAATAGAAAATATCATTCAGGCTGGATGTGAACAGGTGTTACTATGGGATTTGCAGGTAAAAAATTGTCTGGGTCTGATAACAAATATGGATTGTATATTGTTAAAATTAATAAAAGGGTTGCTGTTAAAGAAAATCCTATAATATCTTTAATAGAAAAAAATGGGTGAAATGGAATTTTATCAAGGTTAGGGTTAATTCCAATAGGATTATTAGATCCAGTAATGTGAAGAAAAAAAAGATGAATAATTGTTATTGCTGCAATAATAAATGGCATCATAAAATGAAGTCTGAAAAATCGTGACAATGTTGCGTTGTCAACACTAAATCCCCCTCAAATTCAATTTACTAACATTATTCCAATGTAAGGAATTGCTGATAGTAGATTTGTAATAACTGTTGCACCTCAGAATGATATTTGCCCTCATGGTAATACATACCCTAAAAATGCTGTTGCTATTGTTCTTAATAGAATTACGATTCCTATGTTTCATGTTTTTACTATGTTGTATGATCCATAATAAATTCCACGCCCTACATGTATATAAATACATACAAAAAATAATGATGCTCCATTTGAATGCACTGTTCGCATTAATCAACCATAGTTTACATCACGTGAAATATGTCTAATACTCGAAAAGGCTATAAAGATGTCGGCAGTATAATGTATTGATAGTAAAATTCCTGTCACAAGTTGAATTATTAAACATATTCCTAAGATCGAACCAAAATTTCATCATGCTGAAAGATTTACTGGTGCTGGCAGATCAATTAAAGAATTATTAAAAATAGAAAATATTTTATTTCTTTTACGTAAAGGCTTATTCATTAGAAATTTCGTGATCGTAGAGGTCCTTTATAAATTTTAATGATTTTAGTAACTACAATTATAGCTAAGAATATATAGAGAAATATTATAACAGTAATTATTATAGTTTTTTTATTATAAATTTTTGTTAGTGAGATTATATCTATGCATATGTTTGACTTTATAGTATCATTAATTTGTGATTCTCTAAAGAGTTCTTCTATTGGTAATATGATTGTAAAAGTTAACATAATTATTATAATTTTTGGTGAGAATTTTTCATTTGATGAGATTCTTCTTATGTATATAAATAAAATTATTAATCCTCCAATTAATATTAAGAAAATAATTATTGCTAGTCATGATGACTCTATGATTTTAGCTATAAGAATAGTTGATACTGATGTTTGAATAAGTAACAAGATTCCTAACGATATTGGTGTTTTAATTAAGAAGATTGATGAAGAAATTATTATTATGATTTTTACAATAATTATCTTAATTTCAACAAATAATTTAATAAAAATATTAATTTTGGGTGTTAGTTTTGTAGAATATTCTACTTTGTTGAAGTTTTAAAGGTTAGTCCTAATTTTAGATTACAAATCTAATATTTTTATTAAATTACTAAAACTTATTTTTTATTTTTTTATTTATATATATTATATATGTATTTTTTCATTGCTAATTATTCGTAAGCATATTTTCCTTTGTTTACTTAGATTAGAATTTATTGTAGTTTCTCTAATAATAATAATAGTTTATTTTTTACTATTTTTTACTAGTGGTTATTACTTTATAGTAATTTTAATAGTTTTTTTTGTTTGTGAGGGAGTTTTGGGGTTGAGTGTTTTGGTTAATATAATTCGTTGTTATGGAAACGATTATTTGAATTCTTTAGGGTTATGATAAGTATTATTTTTTTAAAATTGGCCATAATTTTGCTAAGTTTTATAGAGTTTTTTCTGCTTTTTCAGCATTTTTTTTGTTTTGCATATATATATATATTGGGGTCCGGATGTATAAGATTTTATAGAAAAATTTCATATTATTTAGGTTCTGATTTTTTTTCATACGGATTAGTTTTAATAGGATTTTTAATTATATCTTTTATGTTAGTTTCTATATGTGGTTGTTTTAGATTTTTTATATATTTATATTTAAGAACTTTTATAATATTGTTAGTAATTTTTATTTTTTGTTCTTTAGATTTTTTTTATATATATATTTCATTTGAATTAATTTTAGTCCCCCTAATAATTTTGATCTTAGGTTGGGGCTATCAACCAGAACGCTTAATAGCTGGTTTGTATCTATTTTTTTATACAGTTATTTTTTCTTTACCTGTTTTAGTTTTTTTAGTTACTTTTTATATAATAAATTTTTCCTTAATTTTTGACAGTATAAAGTTCTTTAGTGACTTTTTTGTTATTCATTTTATTACAGTAGTTGTTTTTATAGTAAAATTACCTATATATTTTATACATTTTTGGTTACCAAAGGCTCATGTTCAAGCACCAGTATCTGGTTCAATAATTTTAGCAGGATTAATACTAAGGATTGGAGGGTACGGTTTAATTCGTGTGATAAATATATGTGAATATATATTTATTAGGTATTCTTATATTTGATATTCTTTATCAATAGTAGGTTCCTTATTTATTTCTATAGTTTGTTTAATTCAGGCTGATATAAAATGTTTAATTGCTTATTCTTCAATTTCTCATATAGGAATAGTTACTATAGGTTTAGTTTCAATAAGAAGTTGGGGTTTATTTGGTAGATACTTACTTATGTTAGGACATGGGTTTTGTTCATCAGGATTATTTTACTTAGCAAATATGTTTTACATTCGTTCAGGAAGTCGAAGATTCTTTATCAATAAAGGCCTAATAACCTTCATTCCGAGATGTTCTTTGTTTTTTTTTCTTTTATGCTCATTTAATATAAGTTGTCCACCTAGTATCAATTTTGTTAGAGAATTTATGATTTTGAATAGTATACTAATATTTTGGCCTAATTCTTTTATTTTTTTTATAGGAATTTCTTTCTTTTGTGCATGTTTTAGATATTATCTATATAGCTATAGACAACATGGGTTAAATCATAATACCTATTCTTTTTCAATAGTAAGCCTTATAGAATTTTTATGTTTATTTTTACATTTAATTCCATTAAATTTTTTACCTATAATTGTTATAATATTACTATAATTTGAGTAATTTATAAAAAATACAGGTTTGTGGGTTCTGAAAAGCTTTAAGCCTCAAATTTTGTTAAAGTTAAATTTATATTTTGTTTGATTTTTTGTTTTGTTAATATTTTCTATAGTTATAATTTTTTATAGTATAAATTTTATAATAGAAAATTCTAGTGTGATATTAGAATGAAATTTTGTTAACTTGAATTCTGTTTCTGTAACGTATATAATTTATATAGATTGAATTTCTATAATTTTCTCTTTTGTTGTTTTACTAATTTCTTCTATAGTTGTTTTGTATAGAAGAGTTTATATAGGATATTATTCATATAGTTCAATTCGTTTCTTATTTTTAGTATTATTATTTGTAATAAGAATATTACTAATAATTTTGAGCCCAAATATGATTAGAATTATACTAGGTTGAGATGGATTAGGATTAGTTTCTTATTGTTTAGTTATTTATTATAGCTCTGTAAAAAGTTTTTTAGCAGGAATAGTAACATGCTTAATTAATCGTTTGGGTGATATTGGTTTATTAATTTCTATTAGTTGAATTTTTAGATACGGGAGATGGAACTTCATTTTTTATATGGATTTCTTTAATGAAATAATTTTTTATATCATTATTCTATCTTCTTTTACTAAGAGAGCCCAGATTCCATTCTCTGTGTGATTACCTGCTGCAATAGCAGCTCCTACTCCTGTTTCTTCTTTAGTGCATTCTTCAACTTTAGTAACTGCAGGTGTTTATTTGTTAATTCGTTTTTATAAGTATCTTATGTTTGTTAATATTTTTTTACTTTATGTTAGACTAATAACATTACTTATGTCTTCTTTATGTGCAAGTTATGAATTTGATTTAAAGAAAATTATTGCTTTATCTACATTAAGACAGTTAGGTTTAATGATAAGATGCTTATTTATAGGTTTAGTGGACTTAGCTTTTTTTCATCTTCTTTCTCATGCTATATTTAAGTCTTTATTGTTTTTGTGTTCAGGTATTATGATCCATTTAATAGGGGGTTGTCAAGATATTCGAATGATAGGTTCAATTTGTTTGACTATACCCTATACCTGTTGTTGTTTTAATATTTCTAATATAGCTCTTTGTGGGTTTCCCTTCTTGTCTGGATTTTATTCTAAAGATCTTATTGTTGAGAGAATATCTTTTCAAGGAATTAATGTACTAATTTTTCTATTAATATTTTTTAGCTTAGGGTTGACTTCTTTTTATAGAGTTCGATTATTTTATTATAGAATTTTACATAATTTTAATTTTTCGTGCCTATTAAATTTAGGAGATAATATTTTCTTAATAAAAATTAGAATCGGAATATTATCTTTATTCTCTTTAAGTTTTGGATGTTTATATATGTGAATATTAAATTTAGATATAAAATTTCTAACACTTCCATTATATTTGAAAATCTTAACTGTTATTATAGTAACATTAGGTTTGTATTTAGGCTATGAATTTTCTTGTATGATATATATATTATCATTATATTTTTATCATTTTAATGGTTCAATATGATTTATGTATAGATATTCTAATGAATTATTTAAATTAAGATTTTATTTAGGAAAAAATTCAAACTATAGAATATTATGGGGTGAATTTTTTGGGGGATTAGGTTTATCCTTTTATCTTATAAAGTTAAGTAATTTAATACAATTATTTTCATTAAGATCTTTAAGGATTTTCTTTGTAACCATTATTATTTGAATGTTTTTTATAATTTAGTAAGTTTCTATAGCTTATATTTAGAGCATATTAGTGAAGTTAATAAGGAAATTATATTTAGGAACACATTTATAGACTTAACTAGTCTTTTTTTTAATGAAAATAAAATGTTTTAGTCTAAACTATATAAAGGGAAAAACGGAATTGAACCGCTTAAGGAATTAGTTAGCAGCTATCCCTTTACCTATTCCCCATTAATTGGATTAAAAAATCATTTCTCTTATTAACATTAAGATGCCTCTCTCCTTCCTTGGCTTCAATTAAAACATGAAGAATATTATCTTTAATTTTAGGTCGAAACTAATTGTAAATTTTTTACTTCTATGTTAAAGATTAATCCTTAGATACTTTTCATTTGCAAACTGAATGTTATTTTTAACTATAATCCTACTTTGTTCAATCAATTATACCATTTTTTCATTCATGGAAAAGTCCAATTAAAAGAATTAGTAGGAATAGTGCTGAGGTTATTACTCATAGTTTTACTATAGATGATTTAAGTGTAAAGATTATAGGCAAAATTATGATAATTTCAATGTCAAAGATTAAGAAGATTACTGCAATTATAAAAAAGTGAATAGAAAATGGTAAACGTGTGTATGATATGGGGTTAAATCCACATTCGAATGGGGTAATTTTTTGTATATCTGTTAGTATTTTTTTACTTAACATTAATACTGTAAGTAGCATAATTACTAAAAGTATAATAATAATAATTAATGAGAATCTTATAAGTTTAATTACCCATTTTTATTAAAAACCTTAAAGTTGGAAGCTTTATATACTTTTTATACTAAATGAATTTATACTATCTTCCTCATCAGTAAATTGACACGTAAAGAAAAAGTCAGACAACATCAACAAAGTGTCAGTATCAGGCTGATGCTTCAAATCCTATATGGTGATTTTTTGATATATGAAGGTTATAAATTCGTATTGTTGAAATAGTAATAAATATTGTTCCAATAATTACATGTAATCCATGAAATCCAGTTCTTATAAAGAATGCTGATCCATATACTGAATCTGCTATTGTAAATGGAGATTCTATGTATTCAACCCCTTGAAGTAAGGTAAAGTATAGTCCAAGAATAATAGTAATAATTATTCTATGTAATGTTTGTGAGAAATTGTCTAACAATAAGGCATTGTGAGCTCATGTAATTGAAACTCCTGATGATAATAAAATCATTGTGTTTAGTAAAGGAATTCTTATAGGATTAAATGACTTAATTCCTAATGGTGGTCATTGTATTCCAATTTCTATAGAAGGTGAAAGTCTTCTATGAAAAAATGCTCAAAAAAATGATAAAAAAAATAGCACTTCAGAAGTAATAAATATGATTATTCCTAATTTTATTCCTCTTGTTACAATTTTAGTATGTAATCCTTGAAATGTTGATTCTCGTACTACGTCTCGTCATCATTGAATTATAGTAAGAAGAATAATAATAATTCCTAAAATTATTAATGATATCTTATTGTAATGTAGTCAAAAAATTGCTCCTGAGGTTAATGAGAAAAGTCCTATAGAACCAGTAATAGGTCATGGTCTATTATTTACTAAGTGGAATGGGTGATTTTTCATTAAGTTTAAATTTCTCTTGAATATAATGTTGATAGTGTTATAAAAACATAGGATTGAATAAATGCTACTGCTAATTCAAATAGGATTAGTCCTATAAATAATCATATTAAAATTGTTATTAATATTAAATTATCTATTAAATTGTTTCCTAGAAGTGTTATTAAAAGGTGTCCTGCAATTATGTTAGCAGTTAGTCGAACTGCTAGTGAGCCAGGTCGAATGATATTTCTAATTGATTCAATTATTACTATAAATGGCATAAGTACATACGGAGTTCCTATTGGAACTAAGTGATAAAATATTTTATTAGTTTTGTTTATTCACCCAAATATTATTAAGGCAATTCAAGTTGTTAGTGCTATTGATAGGGAAAACACAAGGTGAGCTGATGCTGTAAATACATAAGGGAAAAGCCCTAATACATTATTTATTAAAATGAATATGAATATTCTAACAAAAAAAATTGATGGTTCACTTTTATTTAAGTGTATTGTTACTTCTTTTGTAAGTTTTTTTGTTAATAACATTATTATTAAAAGCGTTTTTCTAGGCGTGTTTCAGAAAGCTATTGGTATAACTATGATTAGAATAATTCTTATTCAATTTATTGACATAATTCCTGTTGATGGATCAAATACTGAAAATAGGTTTATTATCATCTTCAATTTATTTTAGTTGAATTTTTTTTATAAAAAATTTTAATTTTATTTTTAAAATTAAAGAATGTTAGAATTATTACTAACAATAATGTTTTAGTAGATAATACTATAATAAATGTTCATCATATAGGAGCTATTTGAGGTATAAAGAAGTAAAATATAATAATATTATAAACTTGACAAGTTTATGTTTTAAGTTAAACTAACTTCTTTCATTAAGAGTATTCGCTTTTACTATAATTTGGTTTAAGAGACCAACACTTGCTTTTAAGTAACTTAATGAAAAATTTTTAACTCATTTAAAGAACGACTTTAAATTGACTGATTCTAGTATAATTGGTATAAATCTATGGTTTGCTCCACAAATCTCTGAGCATTGTCCGTAAAAGATTCCTGGTCGTGTGATAAAAATATTTCCTTGGTTAATTCGTCCAGGGGACCCATCAATTTTAATTCCTAAAGATGGAATAGTTCAAGAATGAATAACATCATACGATGTTACTAAGATACGTGATTTAATATTGAATGGTAATACTATTGTATTATCTACTTCTAGTAATCGGAATTCATTAACATTTATTGTTCTTGGCTGTTTTATGTATGAATCAAATTCTACTTTCCTGAAATCTGAATATTCGTATCTTCAATATCATTGGTGCCCAATAGCTTTTAAGGTTACTATTGGTTTGTTAATTTCTTCAAGTAAATATAAAATTTTAAGAGAGGGTAATGCAATAACTACTAATAAAATTGCAGGTATTAATGTTCAGATTAATTCAATTAATTGTCCCTCTAGTAATATTCGATTATTTAGTTTATTAAAGATTAATGATATTAATATATATAATACTGTTGATGTAATTATAACAAGAACTATTATTGTGTGGTCATGAAATATAATTAATTGCTCTATGATTGGGGAAGCTGCATCCTGGAATCCTAATATTTTTCATGTTGCTATTTTCAGCAAAATAAAAATATTCATAAATGAATCTTAAGTTCATTGCAATAATCTGCCATACTGATTTTAGTTTGAAATTAATAAAGGCAATTCTCTATAAGAATGCTCTTGAGGGGGAGTTTGTTGAAGTCATTCAATAGATGAGAAATTACTATAATTAAATATTGAAATTCGCTTAGAAATTATTCTTTCTCATATAATAAAAATTATTAGTATAATTCCTATTAGTGAAATTATTCTTCCAATTGAAGAAACCAAGTTTCAAGTTGTAAATATGTCAGGGTAATCTGAATACCGCCGTGGTATTCCTCTCAGTCCTAGGAAATGTTGTGGAAAGAATGTTAAATTTACTCCAGAAAATATAATAAAGAATTGGATTTTTAGTCATTTTGGGTTTATAGTTATTCCTGTAAATAATGGATATCAATGAATTATTCCTGCTATAATAGCAAATACTGCTCCTATAGATAGAACATAATGAAAGTGTGCTACTACATAGTAAGTATCATGAAGAATTACGTCAATAGATGAATTTGATAGAATAATTCCTGTTAGTCCTCCTAATGTAAATAGGAACACAAATCCAGCAGATCATATTATTGAAATAGAAATTTTAATTGAAATTCCATGCATAGTAGCTATTCATCTAAAGATTTTGATTCCTGTTGGGACAGCAATAATTATAGTTGCTGAAGTGAAGTAAGCTCGAGTATCAACATCTATTCCTACTGTGAATATGTGATGTGCTCAAACAACAAATCCTAAGATTCCAATTGATAATATAGCATAGACTATTCCTATATAACCAAATGACTCTGTTTTACCTCTTTCTTGGTAAATAATATGAGAAATTAGTCCGAATCCTGGTAGGATAAGAATATAAACCTCTGGATGACCAAAAAATCAGAAAAGATGTTGGTAAAGAATTGGGTCTCCTCCCCCGGAAGGGTCAAAGAAAGTTGTATTGATATTTCGATCTGTTAACAGTATTGTGATTGCTCCTGCTAAAACAGGAAGAGAAATTAGTAATAAGATTGCTGTAATAAATACTGACCACACAAATAAAGGAGTTCGTCTTATTAGTATTCCTGAAGGTCGTATATTTATTACTGTGGTAATGAAATTGATTGCCCCTAGAATTGAAGAGATACCTGCTAAATGTAGAGAAAAAATTGATAAATCTACTCTAGGTCCTGAGTGTGCAATATTTCTAGATAGGGGGGGGTAAACTGTTCAACCAGTTCCTACTCCTATTTCAATTATTGATCTTATTAATAAAAGGGTTAAAGAAGGTGGTAAAAGTCAAAATCTTATATTGTTTAATCGTGGAAATGCCATATCTGGGGCCCCAATTATTAATGGTAAAAGTCAATTGCCAAATCCTCCAATTATGATTGGTATAACCATAAAGAAAATTATAATAAATGCATGAGATGTAACAATAACATTGTATGCTTGATCATTATTAATTAATGAGTTAGGTTGAGAAAGTTCTATACGAATAATTATTCTTAGTATTATTCCAATTATTCCTGATCAGATTCCGAATAGAAAATACATTGTTCCAATATCTTTATGGTTTGTTGAATATAATCACTTTTTCATAAAGTAAATAAAGTGATTTAAAAATACTAATAGAATAAAATTAAGGTGGCTGATTATAGGTGGTAAACTGTAAATTTACTAATGAAGTTCATATTTCTCTTGATAATGGTTTTATAGTTTAATAAAAACTTCAAATTGCAAATTTGGTAATGATAAATGTCTAAGACTTACCTTATTATTGATATTAATAACTTTGAAGGTTACAAGTTTAGTAAGTTAACTTAAAGTCTCCTATATTATTCTTACAGAACAAATATAGAAGACATTTAATATAAGATTTAATGAAAATAGGTAAAATACTGAAGTAATTTTGTTTAAGGTTCATTTTTTAAATGAATACAAATTTATTAATGATGAAAATGTTAATCGTATATAAAACATTATTACTAAGAAAGAAGTAAGAACAAGAATAATTACTATAATAAATTCATTATTGTTTATTAAAGTTTGAATAATTATTAATTTAGCTGAAAATCCTATTAAAGGAGGAAATCCTCTTATTGATAGTATGTTAATTCATATATTAATTTTTATCCAGATTCTAAATTCGTTAAAGATTATTTGATTAATAAAATTAATTTTTATTTTTTTACAAATATTAGTTAACAAAATTATTATTGTTGAATAAATTATAAGGTAAATTATTATAACATTGAATTTATTAATAGAAATTATCATTAAACTAATATTATAAATAGAAGAAAATCCTAATGTCTTTCGCATTGAGGATTGATTAAGGCATGAAATAGAACTAACAAGTATTCTAAGGATAATAGGAATTGTTAATATTTTTGTATTGATTTGGTACAAAATAGACAATGGTGGGATTTTTAATACTGTTAAAAGAAAAAACAAAGGTAAATAATTAATTGTTTCAATAATCATTAACACTCATATGTGAAATGGAGCTGATCCTAACTTAATTAGTATTGATATTGTTAGTGTTATTTCATTTAATATGTTAACCCCAATTAACATACAAATTACTCTAAGAAGAAAAATAGTTGATGCTACTCTTTGGATAATGAAATATTTAACTAAAGATTCTGATCTTAGTTTATTTTTATTAACTATAAATGGTAAAAATGATAGCATAGAAATTTCTAACCCCATTCATATAGAAATTCAGTTGTTTGAACAAGTAGTTATAATAACCCCAATTATTATAGTATTTGCTAATGTTAATTTAGTTGAATTTATTAAAATTAGAAAGAAGATTATTATTTCTATGTTTAGGGTATGAACCTAATAGCTTTTTTAGCTTATCTTTCTTGTTTTATAGTGTAAAATGCATATGATATTTTGATTATCAAGGTTTAAGTTTAATTCTTTAGAAAACAATAAGAGTAATTTTTCTACTTGATTTATTCTATCAAAATAACCCTTTAATCAGGCACCTTATT